CCAATGCTCCCTTCCGCCATGCATAAACTAAACCAACAATTAAGATAAGCACGAAAATTAAAGCTTCTATAAATACAGATACGCCCAATACATCAAAACTCATTGCCCATGGATAAAGAAAAACCGTTTCAACATCAAAAACAACAAAAACTAGAGCAAACATATAATAACGAATTCTAAATTGTAACCAAGCGTTGCCCATTGGTTCTATACCCGATTCATAACTAGAAAGTTTCTCCGGCCCTTTCCTAATCGGGGCTAAAATCCCAGAAATTAAAAATGCCAAAATAGGAATAAAACTTGATATTATTAGAAATGCCCAAAAAATATCATATTCGTAAAGCAAAAACATAGACGCACTCCTATGAACGTGGAAAGTATATCGGATTGGTTGATTCGAATTGAAGTTCTAAAGTCATTGATAACTAGTTAGTCAAAACAACAATTTATTTTGACCAAACCATCTAGTTTCCTTTGATTATTGCAGGGCATATCTCATTTCAAGATTTATCGACTGACTTGATCGGGATCCTATTTCCAGTCTACTTAATTTTTTTAGTTCAATTTTCTTTAATTGCTTTAGTTAGTATAACTCTAGATGTTATACTTAGACAAATTTTCTTGTTTTTGCCTAGGATTCTTCCTAAAGCCTAAAGAAAGCAAATAGAATTCTTATTTTGTGTTTAAAATTTTTGAATTTATTATTCTTTTGATATTCTTTTGATTATTTGAATTTTCTTTATAAAAATGCGAGTTCGGAATTTGGATTTTTTAGGAATAGAGTCGAAAGTTTTTTCTTAGTAATTTAGAATAGAACAAGTATTCAAATGTAAGAGAATGGGTAGGTATCTGGGGATTTCGAATATCTTAGTGTTGGTATATTCCGTTTATCAGATCTGGATGGGGTGGGGTTTTCTCTTGATTGAATACAGAAAAAGAAGACCACCCCCCCTTGTTTTGGTGTGCTTCGCCGGGTCTTGGTAAGGTATACCAAAGAAAAGGAGTATCGCTAGCTTAACCCCTTGATTGTGGGCAGAAAAATGCATATGGAATTTCCCTTCGACAATTAATGACGAAGGGTTGGTTTGTTTGGAAAAAGATCGATTCGATTCCTTGAAATATGATATGTTTTTTCGGTTTTCTGTTCTGCTTTAAATGATTCCCGTGAGTGAGTTTCTAGGACAAATTTTGTTTCGATGAACCAACCGGTCAGTTATAAGCAACAAACAAGAATGAAGAAATCAAAATTATACAATTTTTTATTTCAAATGAAAATTTAGAATTTTATTCATTTTTTTTATAGGGCTCTAGGGCTATACGGACTCGAACCGTAGACCTTCTCGGTAAAACAGATCAAACTTATTATTATCAAAATGATCTGAACTGTTTCAAAGACCCAACATGCATTTTTTTTTGCATTGGGCTCTTTCATTAACTGATAGAAATATCAGCCAATCTGCCATATTCTTGACAGAAAAATAAGATAAGGAGATGGCTCCATGTGCTCTGATTCATTATTTGGGATTCTAATTCAGAGCACTACCAAAGTGTTTCAAAGGTGAAGTTATTTTGACGTAGGTCTGCCTTTGGCCTAGAATTTTAAGTTAAATGAAGTCTCTATCGTTCGGCTTAAAAAATCCAATATGAAACTTCATACACCTTCAAGTTCATAGGACGAAAAGAGATTTTTTGAGGGCCTTATACTCATTATGCCTAGCATTGAATATACTGCTATTCACCTTATCAATATCTCAAGGCGGAGCCTGTTTGGTACCTACAAAGGGCACTCAAATAGGACCGAACCTCTCGTCAGGCTATTGTTCTCTTTTCTCTTAAAGTTATTATGGAGTAAGACATCGATTTCTCAATAAGATCCATTTTTTGGATTGTATGGTGGATTCCCCTGAAAAACATTGGCGCGCGTGTAAACGAGGTGCTCTACCAACTGAGCTATAGCCCTTAGTGCTTGTGATGCATATTTTATCATGTATATAATTTGTTGTCAAGATCAATATTCTATGATCCAACATCCGAAATTTTTGAGTGGTATTGGTTCGATTATTGTTGCTTATAAGGAATATGATATTTATAATCCATCGATAGGATGGGTTCCATTTGGTTCTCTTTAGGATAATAAGTGACCTACTTAACTCAGTGGTTAGAGTATCGCTTTCATACGGCGGGAGTCATTGGTTCAAATCCAATAGTAGGTAGAACTTATTAGATACCGGAGTCAACGGTATCTAATAAGTTTTTTGTCCCACCCTTATTTTTATAGATTTTTTATTTATTTCATTTTTGAATTGCGTTGTATCTAAATTGGATTCTGCTTGATTGGATTATGTCGAGTGAATCCAATCAAAATAGGGTTTAGAAACAGAACCTCTTTTGATTATTTGAACGCACCAACTAGTTATGAAATTGCATTGACAGCCTCGACTCTTGTCCTAGCTCGTCGAAGAGCTAGATTTGCCTCAATTATTTGTCTCTTTCCTTCAGC